GTCATAGATTGACCAGTAGGGAGATTTGATCCCCTGTCCGCTCTTTCCAGTATTTTACGTACCACAGAAAGTAAAAATAGCGAATCCATATCAAAGAAAGGTCGCACTTTTGGAATGGAATGGTGTATGCGTTGTTATTTGGGTTGATATATTATGGGCAGTAACATTGGTAAATTAGTTGAGGGTGCGGAAAGAGAGGGATTCGAACCCTCGGTAAACAAAAGCCTACATAGCAGTTCCAATGCTACGCCTTGAACCACTCGGCCATCTCTCCTCCATAAGATTATGTCCCAGCAACCGAGGCAATAGCGAGTCATTCCTACTCGATTCCTAGATAGTTATGGGCGATCAATTAGAAAACTATATATAAAGCTTTTCATCCAATTTTCATCAAAGAAAGACCTTTCCTTCAAGGCTGGTGGATAAAGAAAATCTTTTTGTTTGTGAAAAACTGTTAAAAACCAGAAAGATATATATCTATTTAGGTGGTTCCCCACCCCCTTTCTTTTTCTTTCTGATATTTTGAAACGATTCCATCAATGAATTGAAATGAATCAAACGATCGGTCTATCTATTTTTTTTAGACTATGGTTAATGGATACCTTTAGATCATGATTCTGTTGAGACTATCAGTCTATTTCCGGATTCCATAAAACTGGAATTCGAAAATTCTTTTCCAGTTTTAGATCTCTTAACCCCTTACCTTGGAGATTGATTGAAAATTCATAAACCACCCACGGGGATTTTTATATTTGATTGAATAGTGTATACCCGGTGTGCACACAACACAAAATAGGCCGTTATTCTATTTTCATCATCAAATGATTATTCGATTCTTTTTCCTTAGTCAATCAAAAATTCTTTGATTCTTCCATTTTGATGGACTCGGAATAGTTCCCTTCATTCTTATACTACTACATTTGGATGAAATCGAATCGGATTCAAATATTTCTTATTATTCATGCCTGGCAAAAAGAAAGAATTTGAGTAAACGATCCTATTTTTTTTTAATGAGTCTGTTTTTATGTTATTTCGTACTGTGCAATTCCTTTGTTTGTGGGATCATTTTCTCACGAGAGGTAATGAAAAGAATTATAGAATGGATTGCTATCTATGCCTAGATCAAGGATAAATGGAAATTTTATTGATAAGACCTTTTCAATTGTAGCCAATATCTTATTACGAATAATTCCGACAACTTCAGGGGAAAAAGAGGCATTTACCTATTACAGAGATGGTGCGATTTGATTATTTTCTTATTTGTTTGATCCTTAGAAGAAAGACACGTGATTCGGGATAGAAAATAAAGAATAAAGTAAAAAAAAAATCTACGCTTTTTGGGGATGAAGTTTGTAAAAAACAACTCCCTCTGTCGTGTATCCACGATTAATGCAGCCTCAGATGCTTCAATTGGCGATTCTAGTATTGAGCGAAAGGTTACACCTATGTGGGTTATTTATGTATTGCAGGTCAACCCCGCTCCATTAGTACCAATAGGTGGCATAGAGGAAGAAGCACTACGCCTAGGAATCAACAACACGAAAACTTTGTTAGAAATTTGATACCCTTTCCTTATCAAGATCGGAACTAAGAAGAATGGTTGGGCCAACAAACATCCATCTCGTTCGTATTTTGGATACACGTATAACCATCGAAGACTGTTGAAGTGATGAATTCCTCGAAATTAAGGGGCGTGAGGGACAAAGAAATTGTTGAAGTTACCTTTTTTTTATCTAGTATCAACACGTTTAATGTTAAGAAAAGATCTTTTGCGGGAAGGTTGGCTAGAGATTTCTTGTAAAAACACTAGCCCCGCTCATTCAATAATGAGAATATTTCAATCTTTTTTGATTCCATGTATTATTCTCATTATGCACATAAGGGAGGAGCCGTATGAGGTGAAAATCTCACGTACGGTTCTGAAACGGAGATTCTTTGAATCGAAGACGACCGTAACGGATGTCCGCTCAGTCAGAAGGAAATTATGCGGAAGCTTTACAGAATTATTATGAAGCTATGCGACTAGAAATTGATCCCTATGACCGAAGCTATATACTCTATAACATAGGCCTTATCCACACAAGTAATGGAGAACACACGAAAGCTTTGGAATATTATTTTCGGGCACTAGAACGAAACCCGTTCTTACCCCAAGCTTTTAATAATATGGCTGTGATCTGTCATTACGTGCGACTATCTCCACTATAGAAAGAAACGGGGGAAGAGAAAAGAGCGAATCCACTAGCAAATACTGGAAAACATGCCTAGCAAAAAATTGATACATATGCATCGTAAAAAAAAACGATTTTTATCAGCTGTAGCAAAGAAAAAAGGAACTTCATAGAAGTCGAAATATGAAGAAATGGATATGCCTAGATACTTTATTCTATGGATAAAGGATCTAATTGATAGAGAAAGCACCGTAAAGATCAATTAGTGAGGTTTTGGGCCGATACAATAAGAACTGCTTACTTACTTTTGTGATGATATAAGATAAAAG